CGCCGTTAAGGCCGGTTGTCCAATCAACGGAAATGGGAGTCAGTGACCTAATGGAGGTACTGAGCCCAAAGCTGGATCTAATGTCTTCTGTTCCAGGATCAAATGCTTGGGAGGCAGCCTCTGCATCCGCATTTCCATTCCCAGGGAGCTCAAAGCAAGAAAGTGAATCCTTGCCATCAGGACCAATCCCTAGCGCCCAAGCAACGGCAGCTAAGAACCTTTATTCGATACCATTAGTAGGTAGCACGTCGAGGTTCCAAGCCGAACCAAAGCAAGATCTTTATCCGAACCAACTAGCGATCAAATACCAGCCAAGGATTCCACTCTCTCTCCACCTGAATCGACGGTTTCAATATCTTAGTAAGATAGATCGGTTCAGCCAGCTAGCTGCATGCCGTATCGGGAAGCGCTGATTCATTCCACCGATTCGACTTAGGGAGAATAGCTTTCTCCTATAGTTTAAGAGCTTCTTTCCGTTACTAGTTGACAGAGTGGCCCCGAGTGACAACTGCTTGCCCGAGAAGGGATGAGGAATGAAAGGGAGAAGAAGAGCCGTCAACACAGTTTAGGGAAAGGGCTTTGATCTTCAGCCTTTCTTCTTTCGATCAGTCTGTGCGATAGAGATGGAAAGAGGGATTGAGAACAGCTGCTAAGAAACCAAGCAAGCAAGAAAGTCAGCTCAGTCTCTTCTTTCTGATAGGAGTTCGCATCTTAGTAGAAGATAAGAAGTTCTCGGGTGGGAATGCTTGTTGACTCAGTCTCTGATTCCAATAAGCGACTCGGAACTCTGTTCGCGGTTAGCTGATAATGTTCTTGCTTCTTGCCAGTTAGCCCTCATTAGCTCGAAAGGGACTCGAAGGTATAATATCATATAGTATGACAACGGAACCATTAGCATAGATAGAGGAGTTCCTTATCCCAGTACTAGGGCGAAGGTGGCGAATGGCATAACTGCTTCCGAACAAGTAGTTCTATACATACCTTGAGGAGAGAGAAGAGACTATCAGTCGATAGGCTCGATCGATCGAAGGGGTAAAGAGAGAGGAAGCGCTAAGCAAGTAAGAAAGACTCTTTCCCCGGCTTGATTACGAAGAAGAGGCCGTCTCAGATCATGGGATAGTCGAAGCTCATCATCGTCTTCCACGTTGTCTCTCTCTTCCTCGGCTGGCTCGTTCATGATCGCCTGTTCTCCTCGATGCGGTTCTTTTCCCGCAAGTTGGCTTGCTAGATGTCATCTCGCTTTCATGGGGCAGACCCTGATCCCTCTGGCCTTCACGCAATTGAACCTATTGGGACAGCGGGTTCACTCGTTGCCTCAGACCATCCGTCTTCTCTTTCCTCATCAGGATAGATCGAATGGGAAACCTAAGCGAATCAAGAATCTCGAATGATTCCGTCTTCCGGGGTTGTAAGATGAAAGTCACAGTAAAGAGTTGGAAAGCGAGTGAGTGAACTAAACTACTAGGAGTACAACGGTTTAGGCTTTGCCCAAATAAGAGTGAACATTAGTAGGGCTAGTGGTGATCTTTGCCCTGGTCACACAACTCTTCTATAATACGAGACACCAGCCTTTGAATTCCCCTTTCTTAGTTAGGGATTGCGGGTTTTGGAAGTGGAAAAGGCGGTAACTCAATTAACACCACCCGGATTTCATTCAGCTCGACCCGCCCTTTATCAGCCTTTCTCCGTTCCTCCTTCTCTGCTTAGCTCTGAGCCCGTATTCCCTTCTTCTGTTGCCGAATCAGCTCTCTCAGACGAAGAAGATTTTGCTCTTGGAAGAGATGCTACAAGGAGATCACCCCCTGGAAGATGATGAATTTCGACCATCAATAGATGCTTTGAAGTATGCTCACGGACCAGCCCTTTCACCTAAACCAGAGATATCAGAGTACCAGGTTGCCTATGTTTCCTGACACTGGCTTTCAGAAAAAGGCAGGAAGGGTAGTAGGATATTAAAAAACTATAGTCAACTCCAGATTGAAACCATCTTTTCTCAGAGAAGTGAGCTCTTTCTGCTGTCTTCACCCGGTTCTTTGGGAAAGTGGTGAACTGTTGCTAGGGGATCCCACTCCTGGCACTCGGAACTGACTCTTCTTCAAGAACGAACGGGGAATTCTCCCCTGGTTGATAAAGAGTCTGAGTTCTATTATCAGGGTGTTACTACATCTTGACTCCTGCTTTCCGGAACAATCTCTAGCCGGCATGCAAGCCTCTATCCCATCTCTTAATAGAAGCAATAAATTGTGATCCGAGGGAATAGAGAAAAGCTGTGTAGGGCGTTCTCTTTGCTTAAAGATAGCCTAGAAGAGGACTAGAAGCGGAATAGGTAATATGCCGCGAACTCAGCTTACCTTCTTCTATCGGTTTTTTTCGGACAGCAACTTTATAGCTTACTCCGCACCACTAAGAGTCTCAGTTACTCGAGAAAGACTGATTCTTATTCCAGTTCAGAAGACCGGGAAAACCCCCCCGCGAATGTCTAGCCTCCCTATAACTATAGAATTTCTTAATATAAGAAAGGAAAGTCGAACCCAAGGGGCATATCTTTACTAGGTTATGATTCGCATCTCGAAAGAAATGCATTGATAAAGGATCTCACCTTACTCGTTAAAGTAAGAAAGTAAGCAAGTAAACAGCCTTATGCTTTACACTAGGTTCGAAGATAGCTATTGTTTCTGTATCCACTCCTGCAGGGTCTTTAGAGCTGGGTCGCTAGACCCAGTGGAGCAGAGCTGAATAACTAAGTAAGACGACTCAGTATCGAAGACCGAAATAACGCCTAGTATAGGCGACGGGGCGAAGACTGAACTAGTATAGACGCAGGATTGAAGACCGACGTATAGTAGGCGGGACTCGTTTTCTTCTTTTTTGTTACTGTATCGAAGCAAAGAAACGATCGTTATTCATGCTGTTGATTGAGACCGAGATAGAACCTATGTGTTGCTCTATGTGCTGTCGCGGGAAAGGAACGAAGAAGATTCAGAAACCTAAGTCTTTGAACAAGAAGACGGATATTGAATTAAGTTGATTGGTTCCTTATTCCCGTTCTCCGAACTAGAACGAATTGAATGCATATTTAAGTACTCTTTGTCATGAGAGTCAATCGAACCCATAGCGACATAAGCAGCATAAGAGTAAGGATAAATCAGTAATAGGGAAAGGGTTTTTTTTGAGGAGGAATATTACTGACTTGAAGTCCTCCTTCCTTTTAAAGAGAGCCAGTCCTTTCTGCATTAAGCGTGCAGTGGAGGATACCATATCGTTTCCACCCAAGACAGGCCTCGTAGAGGATACCAGAGAATTCCTGCTAAGGTAATCCAACTCTTTTTCTATTTTCTCGTAGAACTCTTGTTCAAGAAGGACTCGGGCAGAATGTCCTCTGTCTTCTGTCCTTTTCAAGGAAGTTTCTTGCTTTTGGTTCCGAAAGGTCCACTCATCTGGCTCTTTGATTCTAAGGTAATGCAATTCACTTACTTGAAACAAGCAAGGCCTTTTAGGGCCTCTAAACTGGAGTTAGAGCATGGTAGTGCGTAGGAGAAGTGGGAGATTTTTTCAACAAATGTCAGCTGTATTGGATTGGTAAGTTGCTTTTGAGTTCGATTCTGCCTCTGCTTCCTTACTCACAGAATCCCAACCGAACAATTCTCATTGCCTTGCTTCCCGCTACGACACCGGTTCTATTCAAACTGCTAACTATGATTCGGATTTTCCGCCAGACTTCAGGTTCCCTACCCGTTCTAAAAGAAAAAAAGGCAAGTCGAATCCCAGGGTAAGACCTAAACCACTAATTCCGTCTAATCGGCTTGGCCTATCTCCAGGTATTCCCTTAAAAAGAATGTCATCCAGCTCCTCCTCTCTTTCACTCCTTATGGCATCTGGTTTCAGTGTAAGCAGGATTCCCACGAAAAAGGGCTGCGGTTCCATCCCGCCTTGAGAGGAATGAATTAAAGGTTCAATCCACCACCAACGCCTAACGATTCTGCTATTTTGGTGGCCGCTGATTCGCACGAAGCTGGTCCCTCTGGGGAAAAGGCGTGTATTCAAAGTTTCGTGTCCAGTCCGCTCTGTACCTGCTAATGTTCCTGGCTAAATACATGTCGAAATCTTGACTTTAGGTTCATTACGGCAGTTGTTAGTTTCGTCTCTTTATCAGATATCGTTTCTTAATTGCGTATATTAAAGGTAGTCCTTCCCCCAGGTGTGCCTAAAGTCTTATGTTCGATGATCCGCCGGGTTAAACCATCAGACTCGACTAAGAAAACCATGCCAGAGACTCCTCCTAGTAAGCATCCCCCGAATCCAGGGAGGTGCTCTTGAAGGCATGGCGGGTTCCAAGCTACACCCCTCTCTGCTATCAAATCATAGATCTTCCAGGGAAGACCAAAGCAAATGAGCTCACTCGATTCGCGTCTGATCCTCTATTCTATCTCATAGACTGATGTAGAAAAGAAGTCACTTAAGGAAACATCCGGTGAATTCGCGACACTCCACTACCTATGGACGTACCGAAGCTAATCCCTCATCCTGTTTCTGAGCAAAGACCAATCTTTGGTAATTCCTATTTGCTTACTTGATAGAGTAAGGAGCAATAGCCTTTAAATCCGAAGGTTTCATCTCTTTAAAAAGGAAGGGGATAATGAAACCTCGAAGATAAGGAAGCGAAAGCTCACTCTGCCAAGCCACAATTCTAATATGGATAGTCATTGTGACCCCAACGCAAAGACCGCCATCTTCTTGAAGTTGCTCGTGCCCAGGCTAAACTCCCTCTATTCTTTGGGGTATAATGCATTCGCCCCGCTCCCTATCCAATTATACTGAATCCATCCAAGGTGAAGGTAAGCAAGAGCCAGATTCTTATATTGCCGCAGTCATAGGGGCACGAGAGCGATTCCTTGAAAAGGGCTTTGGGGGGATATAGTATAGGCGTCCAAAGCACGTGTAAGGTGAACCTTGAAGCGAAAAGTTTCACCCGGTCTACGATCAGGACAAAGCGATTGATCCAGTTGAGAGCGTAGCGTAGGAGACAGGTAAGATGACCGTTAACGGACAAAAGCCTCTCATTATTATTATTTCACTTTTATGCTTCAATCAGGCCTATATTCGCATTTGAATGATACCAATTGAGATGGCTTTTTCAGGGACTGGCCTCTTCCCTGAGGCAATCCCTGGGATTCAAAAGAGAGAGAAGGAACTTTCTCTGTCCTATGCCGATAAAATGAGACAAGTGCTGTTTAGAAAAAAATGGGATTCTAATTGACTTCATAACCTCCAATGGATTCTTCCTTTTATCCGGACTGACTCTAATCGTGATTTTGACTCTATTATGAGACCTTCCTCTGTCGCAATAGAAATCGAGAATGGGGGTGACTTCGCTACCTTTCTTGGTGAAGAATCTTTCTTTCCTTGGTCACATAAGCTTGAACCAGGAAACATACTTGGATATTCTACGTTTGCCGGGCATGAGCTACTCTCTTCTAGCCTTCCTCTAACAGATTCAATGGCATCGCTTATTCTTTTTGTTTCAAGCATGAGTGACCAGTCGACGAGAGGAAGAAGACTTTCTTCTTATTTAATCATTCCCCCTAGTCCTTCTTTTGAGAATTGCTAGTAGTTCACTCACTGCGAGAAAGAGAGAAATCGGAGATTGTGTAATAGGTACCTACTTCCAATCTTCCTTGAGAGCTGGAAAGGCAACATAAGCACATCTCCAGTAGTACACTTAGCTTACACCTTATTTCAACTTTCAAGGGAGCTAATGCAGGAAAGCTGTCAGTGATGGGAAAGAAGGAGGCTAAGAAGAAGTCTGCAGAGGTAGTTACTGGTACTTTCTCTATTCATTCTACTTCAGGAGATGTAAGGACACCCAAAGTCAAGTTTTCTGCATAGTCTCTTGTCCTCTGAGTAGAGGTGTATAAGATTGATGCTAGCTCAGATTGGAGGATTGGGAACAGAAGGTGGTTATAAGAGTTCGTCGTGGACATCTAAAACAGCTAGTGGTGGCCTCGAGGTGTCTGATGATAAGGTTGGAGCGGATGGTGTTGGTTTTTGAAAGGTAAGGCACATTCCCGGCCTTGAAACAGCAGATGGCACTCTAAAAGAAAAAAAGCCTCGAATCGAATCCTTAGTTAAAGCACTAAGGAAAAGAAGAAGGAGTGCAGGATGTGTCTCCGGACATAGAAAGTAGGCAATCACTTTCCCTTCGTTAGGGGTCTAGGTTTCAGTTGTAGTTTTCTGGTATCGACACAGACAGTGGTAAATCTCTTTACGATTGAAGTCAGTGTGCAAGACATAGTCTAGTTTTTACTTTGAGTTCCTCTTTTAATAAATAACTAAGCATTCCACAGTATTATATCAATAATCACTTACCCCGCCTTAGGAGAGTGGGGAGTGAAAGGACTCAAATAGAGCTTAGACATTAGGCATGAGAATAGGACTATGCATATTCACTCACATCCGTTGATTGCGGTGCGCCATAGACCAAGCTTTAAAGGATGGTAGATGTGAAGGCTAAGTGCACATGAGCTAGAAGCATTACACCACCTAGCAACGCTTGAGGAACAAATAATATGATAACATGACTAACATGATGGGATCTCGGTGTGGAAGAGCTGGTCCTCGATATGGAAAGGTGGTCCGATTCTTTATGCATTCTCGCCTGCCTTGAAGATGAACCAGCCACCATCACCACTCGTGGTTCACGTCTTTCGAAGAACTATCGCTCTGGCGAATTCCAAGTAAGATACGAATGAATCCCAGGGCACAATGGAATGAGAAGGGTTGGAACTATACTGATTGGCAGTAATGCAAAAGATATAATAAAAGAATAGGGAGAATGCGGATTTGGTGGTACTTGAATTGATACTCATCATGCGAATTGGAGAGCATGCCCCTAAGGGTACTCCCTTATTAGAAGTTATTTAAAGATGTCAACATCCATTTTTGATTCAACAGCGGAAAAACATCAAACAATTCATGCTTACTACAGGTTCTATTTGGCTTGTCGAAATACAGATTAATCAAGAGACCTCGATTCGAATAGGTAGCTTCAAGTTTTTTCAAAGGCTGGGACCTAAGGACTCTCTTCTATGGATGTAAAATCAGTTGCGAAGGACTGCTGTCGGATTGAAAAGTTGTAGGTGGCATTCCTTTGTTTACGAAATCCCGTATGTAAATAAGAAGGCCAAGTCCTGCTGAACTCTCTTTCCCTTGAGCTTATGGGCTACTAGCCCCGTTTTTGTCCACGCCTATTGGCAACAGGGGCATAAGTTCATATCCCGAAGCGAGGATAGTAAGAAGACTTGATTTCTACGGGCTCTATATTGCGTTATAACGCCTTTTATTACAATTCTCATTGCACCAGCAGCCATATCGCACTCATAAGACTTGTAGTGGAAGCCACCAGCCGCGTAATAAGATCTATGAATCTGATTCATCAAATCTGGGTTGTTATAAAGCACCTTTCCTTTTATAATATCTGGGAAATCTTCCCGCGTCTCATCTCTTAGATGGTAAAAAGTATCCTCACCACACCTATCTATGGTTTCAGCTCTATAACAGTTGGCTCCATAACTCATACCAACATCGAAGAGAAGAAGACTCCGAGAGAGATCACGCTCGTGGAAATGCAAGATTCCAGTGCGATAGATACGACCTCGGAAGTCAATAGCAGCGGGAAGATATATCCTAAAACCCCTATATGCATAAGCCATCTCCAATACATTTTGCTCATAACGAGCCCTTTGGATGTTATACTCAAGTATGTGCACGATACTGTTGAGAGTATACGTCTTTTGAAAATTCTCACTCTCCTTACTACGCAAATCGCGGATTATGTCTATTGCAACCTTAAAATCAATATGGTTCAGAAAAGCAGGCATGAGAAAGCCTGTTCTAACCAAATAATCATTATGAGTCAAGAGAAAATTGAGATATCCCTCATTAATAATAAAAGGCTGGTTTTCTAGCGTATTCATAACCTTACAAAGCTGTTCAGCCCGTTTATGGGTGCTTAATAGTTGCTTCTCACCAAAATATACAAAGAAATGTTCCTTCATTTTGCCTAGTAAAAGCCTAAAACCATCGCCATAGTAGGGGTTATAATACCCACCTTCCAGATCAAAAAGACTAAGATCTTTACCGGGAGTATTTAATCGATCTTCTGCTATAGCCCAAGGCTTAGGCTTCGCAATCATAGGCATATTGAGGTAATTTTCGAGAGAGATGGCCAGGCACATTAGTTTTTGAACTGAACATCTAGAGCGAAAGGAGAACGGAGCAAGAGCAAGCGATCAGTTCATTAAGGTCATAATAGTATGTATAAAGTGATTTCAGAACACTGCTCGAAAAAGTCTTTTTTTTATTTATATTAATATAAGAGCATTGAACACTTTAGACTAGGTGTTCATGCAAACACAACAAAGAAAACCAAACAAAGGAGAAGAAGACCATACATTAAAACAAACTACTTTGCGTCTACAGACACTTATTTCAATCTGATAGAAAGAGTCGACGGACTCTTCTATTCTAGTCTTACTGGGGACCGGGGGCGCGGTGGGCGGCGGCCACAATGAGGCCCTGTTCTTCTCGGAGGAGGGCCTGTTTCCTCTCTTCCATAGCCCTAATGCCATCCCGGAGCCGTCGCATGCGTACAGCCAGCTCCTCTGGATCGATGGCAGGCAGGTGCTCCCAGAACAGACCCAGCATTTCCTCATATTGGAGCTTCCGGGTTTCTACCCAACGGATTTCTTGCTGAATTGTTGCTAGCCTTTCTGAGGTAGGGATATCCATTTTTTTTGACTTACAGTTTTTCTTCTACCTCTCTCTTTGCTTTGTGTTGTGTGTGAAAATATAGACTGAAATAAGCTTCTATTTATAGGCCTTGGAGTCGCTTAACTCTTTCTTATTATTAGCCATAATATAATTCTTGTCTTAGTTTCAAAACATGTTTCAACCCCGGCTTTTAATGAATATGGAACCAGATCCACTCGATTTAAGTGTGCTGAATAATTCTCTTCGTACGGATTGGAGTACGAAAGGCCCTTCCCAAAACAAAAAGCGAATCAAATTAAGGGGTTTTAGGGTATCGCCACGCGGCTTAATTGCGGCCACTCCCTCCGGAATAGGAGGCAATAATAGAACGCACATCAGAGAGTACTCCCCTTTTCTCGTCTAATAGGGCAGGTTTCAAAAGCCTCTTTCTTAAGAGATAGAGCACTGGTTACTCGACAGCTCAAAGCTGACCAGTACAAAAGCATGTGATCCGTCCTCGTTTACGTACCCTATAGGCACTATTTACCCTGCCTACTCCGATTGAACTCGCTTCGAGTTGTCTTTTTTTTTATTGGCTGATTTGTACCCAGGTACATCATGAACTCCCCTCGGCCAATCCTCACTCGACAGCTCCGTCCTTTCTTAGGTGAGCTACGTGAGACCGAAGCTAGCTCTCTTGATTAGATTTCCCCGGAAAGACGGAAAAGCCCCTTTCCAGCTCACTCTGTCAGTCCACTAAGACCGGTATAGAGTAAGTCAGTACAGCACTAGCACTAGCAATAGCTTTTTCAGTACAATGAGTCCCCTTCTCCACGACCCCTCTTATTTGTTTTCATTTGGGCTTTCCTTGGAAATTTGCGTGTCCCCCATCAACTCTTCCCAAGTAATTCCATTCCATTTTGGACTCGGACGTGGGCTTTTCAAACCATCAAGTGGGCTTTGTCAGTATCTTCAAAAACCATAATTATCCCATAAGTCCCCCAATTTCTCCTCTTCCTGCTTGTCAATGGGCTTAGATGGATCAAAGCATTCAAGAGATAGCAAGAATGCTAAGTCCAATTCCTCAATATTCAATCAATCTTCTTCTTCAGTGGCCCAAGCAAGATCATCTTTTTCCAAATCAGAGAGGTATGTAATCGCTTATGCGAAGCTTTTGGATAGGGTCCAAGGGAAGAAAATCGGGCTTAGGGAGAAGGTCCCTAGCCTTATTTATCCTCACCAAGACTGAAGATCCATGAATGGGTGAGGGTGGATGTAAGCTTTAGGCTCTTCATTGACATTGGTGATGCGTTGGATTATAACAAACATTTGAAACTATCAACAAACTTCGAAACCTCCACACCTTCGCCAACCCTAATTGCCCAATCAACCCCTCGGGTCCTTTCTGTTCTGTGACAACATTCGCTTCTTTCTTCGAGAATGCGCGGAGCTTAAGAACTACAATGTCGAAAGAATGCCAATATGGTGCACTTTTTTCTGGTTTACGAGATCAGGGGAACAGGTTGGAGCCATTATTTTGTGTCAACCTCCATTAGAACAAAGGGAACAAAAACAACTATACTATCTTTTTGCCCCGTCGCGTAAGTAATTGGGCTTATAAATAAAGTCCTATTATGCGTCTTTGCTTCCTTGACCAAGGAGATTTGCATCGATATTTTCCAAAAGCTTCGCTTAAGCGACTACATACCTTTTTGCAAAAGAAAATGGCTTTCAGAAGAAAGATGGGTGGTCAGCGACTGGCTTATATCTCAAGACGGCATCAGTATGCCTAATGAGGTAAAGGCCACTATTAGTTGACCGCCATGAGCCCTTACCTTACCCGATGCGATGACTTTCGGACTGTCTTTCTTCCTTGACTACTTGAAAACTCTCCTGGAATTCGAACAACTCTTGCCGACTCTGAACGAATAGTTAGCGGTGAAGAAGAAAAAAATGAGTTCTTCCTTCTTGGCAGTTAGCTCTCCAGGTAGGTCACCGAGGACGAGGGGTTTTAACCTTTTCTTTCGGTCGAGCTAGGCTTCACTTCCTATCACCCTTAGTTGAAGGAGAGCGTAGGAAGCCAAAGACCTGTTTTGAGTTCTGAGTTGAATAAGGCAGGGATAGGTTCATTTTGAGATCAGAATCGGTCTTCGATCCGTTCATTCTGTCTGAAGGCTATACTTAAGTATAAAGAATCAACGAGGGAAGCTCATTCCGGCAGGTACTCCTAGTCCCTTAACTTATTCGTGAAACAGAGGCAGATAGTCAGAGGTATTCGGACAGATAACGAAGAGTTAGGCGGGACCACTAGAGATGCTCCTATACTAAAGGCTATCGGAAAAGCAATAAAGATAAGGTAAGGGGTCAAAACACTTCTTGATTAGAATCTATCCAGAGGAGGACTTGGGATAAGAAGAACCAGAGAAGCTAAGACTGTGTACTTTGATCCCAGGTTATTTCTTTTTTTTAATGTAGAAAGGTGAGGCACACTGCCCTACTTTTGTCCAGTTAGGAGAGGTGCGTGCAGAATCCCTATTTCCCTAGAACGGTTCTCGCTTCTCACTCAGAACAGAAGTTCGAGGGTTCAACCCCCGAGTTGGCAACAGTCGAAGGCTAAGTCCTAACCACTCTTTGAAAGTAAGCCCACGTTCGTCTAGAGCGAGTTACATACCCGGGCCGCAGCGGAAAGTACGTAGTTCGCTGGTATAGGGGCTTTTGCCTAAGCAGCGAATTCTAACTCTTTGGCACTCATCTCAGTCTCAAAGGCGGGCGCTAGTCTCACTCATCCGGAGTCAGCAGGATCAAGGGTTGACCTTGCCGATATTCTACTTATTTTCTTGCTTTCTCGGGAAATTTCGTATCGTAAGTAAAGAAAGCTCCCTGCCCCTGGGGTATAGGGTATAATGCGGCCCTTTCTTTCCAGCTTTCTTTGCTAGGTACAATAGGCTGTTAGACGAGGGTGAGAAGTGTTGGGAATTTCCAAAGGGGTCAAGGAAGGTTATTGTACCCGCTGAAGGAAGAAGACTGATGGAACCTGGGGGCATAGACCAGGAAACCAAGAAAGATGGAATCTCCTAAACCCGATGTCAAGCGGACGAATGAAAAATTTGGAATGGTTGGTTCGAAAAAGTTTTATATTACGTAAGTGAACTCTCCCTATAGTATAGGCGCCTCACTCTAATATCGCCTATTGACGGGTCTAAACCGGGGCAATCTCTTCGACATAGCATCAGTGCCTCAAGTTCCCGCCGAGAAAAGAGTTTTCTTAGTTGTTCTCCTTTCCTTAAGTCGTTCACTAGTCTTCCTTGGGACTCTTGAAGTCCCTTTAAGTCGAGTGAAGCGAGGGCTTATCCTAAGAGAAGCTTTATTAGGGCGGGGCGAAACGGCTTTAGCTGTCTGCTTTACTTACCGAAAGCAAGGAAGGCGGCTAGTCTATTCAACTCTTGTCCAGTCCAGTCTATTCTTGTTAGAGTGTCCTCCAGAGACAAGCCTACCGGGGTTGATTTCCTACTAAATAAACCGGGCGGGCATTGAGCTCGCCTATCATAAGTATGAGTTGTGAGAGCGAGATAGAGACAAATACCCAATGGGCGGTGAAAAAGCTTTCCTACACGCCCTTCTTTCTGTCTTGCAGCCTTGATGCTCAGTTCTATTCTCCCGAACACCCGCTTTTGCAAGGCTAGCCGGGGGGGGAGGTGCTTTTTCGGGTTTGGTTTGCCTAGATAGGAAGTGCGCTTGGAGTGCTTCTAGTAACGAAATTGAAGTGCAATATCTTCCTGAAACAGGAAGAGTCGGGGGCACCCACCGAAGGAGTCTTAGTTTGATCCATTAGGTTCTTCGAAAAAACTTCCAATTATTTATGGCGGGACCGGCTTCCCAGAGAGCCCTAGGATTTCCTTCGGAACCATATGGAATTGGGTGAGGGATTCCCTGAAACCAGAGCACCTAAAAAGCGATAACAAGCTAAAAGGCTTTCTCTCTTGAAGGAATCCAACTCCATAGAAGGCAACTCCAACTGATAGAGCGATTGACTCACTAGTAAGGATACGCACGATTTTTACTTTGACAGAAGGAGCACCTGGTTCAGCACGAACTAAAGGCAGCCGAGTTCTTCCTTTCCTCATGACCAACTGCCTTAATGCGCAACAGCAACAGCTATAGTTGCTATTCTCTTGCCAAATAATCCTTGCCCCTAACGACAATCTTTCTCATCAGCGGCTAGAGAAGAACATCCTTGCTTACCAGAGCTTCCTAGCTACCTTAACTATAGGAAGAAAACCCTCGTTAGGACGGCAGCCAGAAGGACAGGCCTTTGACTTTCTTACTTCGGATACCGGATACCCATTTCCCTTAACCTTGGACGAAAGCGCCCCGATTGACATCAATTCATGAATCATGAACTGCCTTGAACGTAGCATTTATAGGCTAGGGCCTTGAACTCAGAGATAACAACCCCTAGGATCTGAGGATACCCGAAAACCTAGACCTCAATAAAGACCTGCTTAGACGCCTCTTACCCAGACCCTTTTTTCTTTTAGTAAGGAACTTGCTTTACGACTTAAGGTCTCTGTCTCTGGCAACGGAGACTTGCGCCTAAGGGGTTTGAGAGAGACTTTTCGCGCTGACCCTACTTCCGATACAACCGGAGAGACTTCCTAGATTGACAAGTCAAAATAGGATAAGCAGAAGGACTACCGCAATCAGAAAAAAGAGAAGGCAAGCAAAGCAGAAGTAGTTCGCAACAGCAACTATCGATTAGTCAACAACAGGGACAACAGAAACTGCTGCTAGATTCTTTAAGAAGCGGGAACCAACAAAGCTGCATTGACCAAGAATAAGAACTGGGGGAAGCACGCCGCCAAGGCTTGACTGACGTGGAACTGCTACAATATGGAACCGCCAAAGGTCAAAGCTAGACTGTCCCCGAAAAACGTGGTAAAACGCTCAACTGTCAATTAATTGGAAATATCCGTCTCCGAATAGAAGTGAATTTGAAGCAAAAATCACTGGAAATTGAAACTTTTTAATATCACCGGAGTTGCGAACGAAGGAGGAAGGAGTCTTTGCAGCAAGACTTCAGTCAAGGAAAAAACCGACGTGTAAGAAGAAAGTGGCGTAGACAAGGAATCGGCTTAACTGCATTAGGGGTCTCATTCCTTTCCATATCTTATATCATATAGTTGAGTGGAGCTCTGAGATTATGAGAGTGGATCGGATCCCTTTCTTCAAGAAGAGGCTTTGGCCTTAACTACTTCTCTTTACGACGTAAAGGAAAGACCTCTCTTCTATACTAGTTCCTATGGTATAAATGTGGGAGTACTTTTTTTTATAGGCTTAATAGAAGCACTAAGGGAAAGAAAGACTTTCATTTCCTTAGCCTTTTTTAGCTAAGCTATTTCATAACCTGAATCCGTTTCGTAAATATCAAATATCATAGTAGGGACTTTTGCTTTTAATGCAGTAAATTCTTTCAATTTCATTGCCTTTATTTCATTCTTACTAGTGCAAATTCCAGTCAGGGAAAGATGCTACTCCCCCTCAAGTTGGGCATTTCGACACTTCATGCTCAGGCAAGGGAAAGAGTGAGTGCAACGAAGGGAATCCCAGAAAGTTGGGATTGTGCCGATACGCGGATAGGGATGTCTTATGACTTAAGACCTGAAGGACGCTTTACGAGTTAAGAATTAGTAAATAGAAGAAGGTTACCAACTTTTCTTTTAATTCTTTTAACAGGGTAAGATTGCTACTTACCCGCAAGGGAACAAATCTGAGTTAGAAAGTAACCCCCCCACTCTATAAGACTAGGAGTTAAGAAAAGGACTACCCTTTGGCGGGCTAAGCCAGTAAAAGAAAGAAGATTGGCTTCAGAACAAGAGAACTAGTTGATTGAAAAGGAGTTGGCTCCGGATTGAATTCTTCCCCATGTGAATTCGAAACCTTGCCATTCTCGTGAAGTTTCTCTCGGGTGAGAATCCTCTAGTTGAATCAGAAATGAACTTCTCTATCGATAGAGGCAAGCGATGGAGGCACGTAAGTGAAGCTCAAGCAGCAAAAGCGGTTAAGCAAGTAATTCTCTTTTTTATTTGTCTATCAAAAGCGCTTGCCATTCGTTGGTTATTAGGGGCAGCCCGAAAACGTCCGGGTCGAAATATGGCTTTCAAATGAAAAGAAGATCTTGCCTTCCCATCCTGCTCAGAGCAGCATCGGATCTGAAAAGATTGCAAGGAAGAGATGGTAGAAGTTCAGAGGGAATGCTTTGTTAGCACACCAAAGCTGATCTGGATAGTTTTGACTTCGAGGGAGGAACGAACGAAGTGAAGGAAGAAAAAGATTTTTGACAAAAGAGCCTATCTCTTTCTCTTTCTCTATCCTGGACCCAGGTCCGGGCATTGCTCATTTATAGCACAGAGATGAAAGACCAGCTTAACAAGAGCGGAGTCGTTTACAGCTATCTTCTCTACCTAATCTACTGCTGATCGAGTCAAGCGCAGGGCTTATTCCAGATCCGGAGAACAGAGCTGCAGCAAGACCCACGGATTCTTCAGTCTCGGATTCTGTATCAGAAGGACAGTCCCAGGAAGAATAGGATCTTTTTCCTAATAGCTTCACTTAGCTCCGCTTCGTTCCATAACATAAATAGAAGAGGAAATCTGACTAGCCAGAAGCTTCAGTAGAAGAGCAAAAACTAGAAGAAGAGCGAGTAAACCAAGGCCCGTCAAATGCAGGTTCTAGCTCCCTCCTAAGGTCGTTTCGCTACCCGGCTACTGACAGGAAAGGAAGACTCTTCCGATCCGAATCTCGATCACTCTTTCAATGAAATGGTAGCTCGATTGCAGCTGCATCAGAAACCCTAACTCCTGTAGTAGAGAAACCCAGCTGTGAAGGGATTTCTTTCAAGTACACCACCCATGACCTACCTCCGTTCTCTCTCAAGCTACGGAATGGGCATGATCCCATGAGGGTCAGTTCATCCATCCATTGAATTGGTTAACGCAAAAACCCGTGTCGGAAGATTGAACCTGTCTCCGGGCTAGCAAAAGCAGTAGTTGACTCGTATTAAAGAAGAATAGGCCTCTGGTTCACAGCCTGACTTCAAATTATTCTATCTTCCTAGCACGGACTATGGCTGCTTAATTAAGCGAAAACATCGCCATAGGATCAGAAGGCCTGCGGGTGATTCCAGTGAAAATCAGTCTCCTCCTCGCTACCTAAGACCGGTATTCTCTTACGAAAGAGAAAGAGCTTCTTCTCGGCATCCAGATGTGAAAGCAGAAAGGCTTATCTAACAGGAAAAGGACTGACCGCTACTACGCGTAATCATTCTCAGATCAAGAAGATAAAGATAAGCGCATTCGCCACGCGAAAGCTTGAGTTTTGTTCACAGGTAAAGGTGATTGATGTCATACCAGCAGCCCTTCTTCCAACAAAGGATATTCCGCCAGCGGGTTCTGGAACAACTCCTTCTTCCTCCCCTCTCCCTATCGGTCGAGTGATTCAAAAAGATTGGAGAAAAAGACTCTGCAAATACATCAGTTTAACCTGAAATAGACTTGGCTTTAGCCGCTGAGCTGGCTTTCCAGGTAGTCTCATTATTTCACTCTATAGTAGAACGGAATCTGTCTCCTTCTCTGTTGCTATTTTCGGCCTAGTAAATGCTTGATCCCTAGGACGTAAACAAGATGCCCTAAAGGCTTAACTCACTGACTGGAGTCTTAGTTCGCTCTTCTTCCAGCACTCGCGCCTGCTTAGGCGGGGTTACCATGTCGGCGGGTGCGAAAGTCGTGACATAAGGGATAATCTAGTCTTTCTATATGAAATTACAGAGTAACCAACCCCAAAGAGGGCAGGCAAGAAAGGAAGCAGCTTAACCACGATAAGTTGGATAGACAACCACTCTCCTAAAAGGGCTATCCTCCCGTCTATATGACCATGGTCTTGTCACGAGCTGGACTCGAACCAGCGTGCTCCAGAATCATGATCCGGGGTTCAACCTACCGATCGTGACTTTTGGTTACCTGGTTCATCGAAATCTTCAACAAAAGGCAAGACTAACGAAGGTAGACTACGTCCAGGGTGGCCTGGAGCCACAAGCTACTCTTTCTTTAACCCGAGAAGCATAATCTTTCCTAGAAAAGGACTATCACTATGCTTCCGAGTCACTATCCTCAAATCTACGCCCAAGAACCCTTTGTTTTAAAAGCCGAAAGGCTTCGGATTGGACTCCGCGCCTTTCCAAGGGTTCCTCCCCTGTGGTAGTTCGGGGATTTTATAGGGCTTGAGCGCCCCGCCGGTCCCAATCCCCCTCTGGGTCCAGAGGTGCCATCTGCCGTATAATTGACACCTTCACCTCAAAGAGGTCTTCGGCTTTATATCGTGTTAGTGCATAATCCGCTAAGGAGAGGTCTTCCCCCTTTTTAGCCTGCAAGGCTTCCAGAAGTCTACGATACACATTGTTGAGGCAGTCTCCACCAATGATTTCGTCATCTTGGAATGGAAAAGGGCACACTTTCGATGGCCCCGCTGGATCCCCGCGGGCATTGGTACGAGGGAAAGGTGGTTCTCCCTCCGGCTTATTGACCGAAATGCTAGTTGTGTCAGTGCCGCCAGACGTGCCCTCCATTTCCGTTTCCGAAAAGGGCTCTGCTAGGACGTCCAGGTCGTGAGTGGTCCAACCAGAGCCCCTACTGCTTCCTTCTATCCTTCCAGCCTCGGATGACGGAAGAGGAAGACCGATTACACCTAAGCCCCCCCA